GTGTTGGATTGGCACTACATAGATAATCTACATAGATATAAATATAATAAATAAAAAAATTGTGTTGTGTATAGAGAAATAAATATAAATTCAATATAAATAAATATAAATTATAAATAAGGAAGAAAAGAAAGAAATAGGAAAAATCTCGGGTTTATTCAATAGAGGTACAATAAGCAAGCTCGACCCTTGTTTGTTGGTTTGTTGGTGGAGTTCCAACGAAAAACCACCCAATTGGGGATAATTCCTTTTCTATTTATAGTTATAGATTTATAGATCCAGTTATTTGATCCATTCACTTGATCTTTTTTCTATCCATCTCATATAGAAAAGATTTTTGTCTTTATCATTAATCGTTATATGTTTTATAAAATATAAAAAATATAAATATAAAAAAATAGAAAATATAATTTTCTAATTTATATAATATAAAATTATATAAAATAAAATTATATAAAAATATAAAAAAAAAAATATGGGATCATATAGGAGCAATAGTAAATAGATATGAATAGATCAAGAAAGAGGGGGAATAGTAGAGAAAAATTTATATAAAACTAGATCTAAATATGAGTCACCCCCTCTTTTTTTTTATTTGATTAATTTGATTTCGTTTGATTAATGCGAAGTTCCTTAAATACTTCTGCCTTCTTTGAAATATCATGAACAGTTCCTGTAGGTTGAGCACCTTTTTCGAGGAAATATAGAATAACGGGAACATTTAAATAAGTTTGATTCTTTATCGGATCGTAAAAACCCACTTTCCGAAGATCTCTTCCTTCTCTTCGGGATCGAACATCAATTGCAACAATTCGATAGATAGCTCATTGGGATAGATGCAGATGAACAATATCCCCCCCCCCTTAGAAACGTATAGGAGGTTTTCTCCTCATACGGCTCGAGAAAGAATGATTCGAATTTATATATTAAAATTAAAGCGGCAAATAGATCCATAAAATAATCCAATCAATTCGACTATGATTTAAGTCGTTTTTTTGTTCTTCTTTCCCGAAAAAGAAAAAAGAAAAATCATTCGTACTCATAACTCAAGTTGGATAATTCTCAAAGAGCTGAAAGGCAAATCCTTAGGCATTTCATTTATTGAGCTGTCTCTAACTCTTTTTGTTTGTCTCGTTTAGAATCTATTTTAATTCCTCATTTTGATCCAGTTGTTGAGACCATTGAAAATGGTGTTTCCTTGTTCAGGGATCCTTTATCTTTGCTTTGAATCATTGGGTTTAAACATTACTTCGGTGATCCTTAATCATTTTCAAAATGGCAGCAACATACCTTTTGTGATTTCTTTCTATCGAAAATCATACGAACGGTTGATTCCCGCGTGATACACTTTTGATCGAAAAGGTTTTACCAATTCCAACAATTTTTTTTTTTGATTTGTTGAAACTTGTTCGAATTAAACCCTTTCGATTTCTATATCGAAGATATACTTACGAAGTTGTTCCAACTTATTGATTGACACTAACCCTAGACCTTTGCCCCTGAGAAATGAATCAATACTTTCCTTTCTGCCCGAGCTCCATCATGTACTATTTACAACCCCAAAAGGTTGGGGTTCTAGTGGAACAGAACAAACTATGTCGAGCTAAGAGCATCTTTATTTCTTTTTTTTATAAAATGGCGGATGTAAGAATCCACAGCCGATCATGTCCTTCAAGTCGCACGTTGCTTTCTACCACATCGTTTCAAACGAAGTTTTACCATAACATTCCTCTAATTTGGAACCGGTATGAAATTGATTCAATATGGAATCATGAATAGTCATTGGCTCAATCGGTACATTGGTACATAGTAATCTATACTTTTATGGATAGGTAGGTATTTATATTTTATATGGAGAAGTCTCAGCAAGAATTTAGTTTAACCCCATTTATCGTATGAATGAAACAATTTATATTTAGAATTTATTAATTTAAGTTTTAATTTCTTTTATTTTTATAAAGAACACGAATAAACGAGTTCTTCGTTAATCTGCATCTTCAATAGATTGTTCAAGACAATCGCTCAGGAAAGAAATCCAACTCATTTTTTTTTTTGATAGAAAAGGCTCATGTAAGGTAAAAGTAAGGTTTAAGTCGTTATTCTTTCATCTGATTCTGATTTTGTTAATCAGAATCGGAAGAATATGGGCTTTCCGTATCTATCAGATAGACCAAACAATTGTCACTAGAGGTAATCACGGATATTTGATTTAAGGGATCGCGGATCTTTTTCCCCAAAAACGAAACGCCGTTGTCATTGAAATAGAACAATAACAATACACATAGGCATTGTTTCATTTTCTACATATTTTTGTTTTTTATTTTATTTCAGGTTCATTGATCTTTCCATAAATTCCATATCATCATATCATAAAGTAAAATGAATAGAATAGAACCCCCCTCCTGACTCAATTGCTACATTGATTTAGATTTACAATTATTCATTAGAACCAGACACGAAATAAAAAAAATTAGGTTCAAAGAAAATGCATCTGTTACATATTGAACTTTATTTTTTGTTAATGAGATCCGAACAGATATAAATATTAAAATTGACACCTTCCATTCATTACCGATTAACTCTTATCTACTCATGAATTCTCTGTGGATCCTGAATTCTAAACAGGAGGGGGCTCTTGGTACTAATTGAATTCCATCAATGGGATTCAGGTCCCTAAAACTGGGGTGGGGTAAAATAAAAAGTAAAAAAAAAATAGGAACAACGATTTGATCGGGACGCTTTGGTTTTGTATCTAGACTATTTTGCTTTACCTAGGATCTCGTAAGAGGATTCCTTTTTGGTTTATGATTCAGGATCCACAGAGAATTAGTAATTTGGCTACCCTATGTTACTGTTACTTTAGGGGTAGGGAATAGAGAGGCTTTTCTTTCGCATTTCGACTCAGAATGCATCATTGATATATCAAATAGATATGGAACGTAAAGTTTCTCTAAGTAAATAACTTCACTAAACAGAAAATTGTTAAAGAAAACAATCTTTATTCTGATTGAATTGGTTTGCTCTGGGACGGAAGGATTCGAACCTCCGAGTAGCGGGACCAAAACCCGCTGCCTTACCGCTTGGCCACGCCCCACTTTGATTTCTATTCAACACTAATAAACAATAATATCGGTATTGGCTGTTCGTCAATTCCAGTCCAAATATCTCAAATATCTATGGAATAGGTTAGATTGTTGCTAAGATTTGACACACGTAGATGTAGAATTACTCTAAATTTATTGATCATTACATATAATTCAATTAAGATATTGTATGAAAGTATGATTCCTTCTATTCTCATTTGAGAATTGAAGGATTTTTGGTTGAGCGAGTTCAAAGAATCAAAGAAAAAGAAGAATTTTTTGGTCTATCTTACTTTCTTCATTTTTCCCTTATATCAATAACTCAATCAAAATACAATTATTTCCAATAACGAAATGCTTGTTATGCTTAATATCTTTGGTTTGATTTGTCTTAATTCTGCCCTTCATTCGAGTAGTTTTTTCTTTGCCAAATTGCCTGAGGCTTACGCTTTTTTCAATCCAATTGTAGATGTTATGCCAGTCATACCTGTGCTCTTTTTTCTCTTAGCCCTTGTTTGGCAAGCTGCTGTAAGTTTTCGATGAGATCTCTTTAGTCCTACAAACATTCATGATTTATTCAATAAAAAAAAATTCTAACAATCGATAAGTCAGATAAGTCTTACATTATGAACCCTCGATGCAAACATTGAAATTCTCGGATAGCCACAATAAATCTGGATCACCTCATTTCCCCATTCTGACCTCCTACTTCCAGTGAACAAGAACCCTATGTAGGGTCCCCCACAATTAGATAAGATATTGTGGATATGAAAGAGAGTTTTGATAAAGAAAGAATCTTATTCCAAATGAATTTCTGCGAATGCCCTTTCTTTCTAGAAACTTTCTAGAAAGTACTTTATTTCTTGGTGTCAAAATAGGATATTAGAATATGTGGTATAAAAAGTGATAATCTATTCCCTTTTTCCCCAAAAATGATTTTGGAGATTGTAATGCTTACTCTCAAACTCTTCGTTTACACAGTAGTGATATTCTTTGTTTCTCTCTTCATCTTCGGATTCCTATCTAATGATCCAGGACGTAATCCTGGACGCGAGGAATAAAAAAAAAATAAGGGATTTGTCGTTTTCCTTGCTTTATTTCTGAATTTTCTTATGATTTTCTCTATTCGACACATTTAACTATGAAAAAATCAAACATTAAACAAAAGGACTCGAGATTTTTCTTTCGAATTCGAAAGAAAAATCTCAAGTCATCAGAGAAACCGGAAAGAGAGGGATTCGAACCCTCGGTACGAATAACTCGTACAACGGATTAGCAATCCGCCGCTTTAGTCCACTCAGCCATCTCTCCCAATTTAAAAAGGAGAATGACTAGATTACGCATGACGTAGTAAAGATTGAGAAAAGTCTTTCTTTATTCTATCTTTATTATATACATACTTTATTATATACATATACCTATTATATATATACCTATAGATATTTCTTTATAGATAATTTATAGATAAATAGATAATATATAGATTTTATAGATAATATAGATAGATTAGATTTATAGAAGAAAATAAAAATTGATCTACAAATTTTATCAGCGGTTCCAGTTCCATTTAGATAACGTAATGGCTCGAAAAGGATATCTCCAATAGAAAAAAAAAAAAGAGTAAGGTAAAGAATACCTCTTTGATTTCGTCCGAAAGGTCCCTTTTTTATTCCCCCGCCTGGCCTGGTCAATACCTAGCCGGGCTGGCCTCTTTCTTGTTTTGTTCCAATGAATCATAGATCAAAATGATTTATTTTGATTTGATTTAGTTGATTTGAAATCAAAAATACTTGTTATTGAAGCAACAACAATAGGAACAAGGAATATTTCCATTCCTATGATATATAGGATTCTAATTATAATAGAAGTGTCATTTCTTATTTTATAATTTTTTTTATAATGTTTTCTTTTCCCCTT